TATTACTTTACTATAATATAATAAAATAAAGTGCTTCTGAATTCATCTTATCTTTTAATAATTTAAATTCTTCTTTGTTGAGTAATAACTTAATCCTTGAATAAAATCTTTCTTGTAACAATATCTATAGATATTTCAACCTAACGTTTTCAATTACGAAAGACAATTAGACCTTGCATTAGTTCATGAAGCATGACAAGAATTCTATCTCTATATAGAGAAAGAATAAATATATAGAGAAAGAATAAATGATATTTTTTTTTTCTAGCGCATTAAGTCTTTCTATTTTTTTCGTTCCTATTCTCCTTTCTCAAAAAAAGGGGACCTTAAACAAAGTTAAAGGATTACTTCGTTCTTGATAGTTATTTACTTAATCGGTGAATAGAAGTATACTCTGGATCGGAATCGTGGGAAGTACTCCTTGATCATTTCTACCAATTTAAAGTCCCAATTATAATTCTTTTTATACACAGAAAAATACACTTACATAATCTCTATTACGAATCCTTTGTGTACCTTAGTGTTCCTAGCTATCCACTTATTTTTATCAATCTACTTTTGGGTAATACATATGCTAATAGATAGTAAAAACCTCATAAAGCAGATCTTTTGAACCCGCTTCAAGTCATCATGATTAATCAATCAATCTTGGGGTAAACAGTCTCTAATACTTAATGTTTACTTTTATTAACTCTTGTACATAGGAAATGAGATTCAATCTTTTACTGCAAATTTCTAAGCCGTTTCTTTCACTCATATAACTATCTGGTTTCCTTCATCAACCCCCGAATAATGAATAAAAAACGCAAATATATATTCAACTCATTACATTTCCTTCCTAGAAAGAAAAAGTGGGGTGAAATTTATGTCTTAACGAATCACACGTAGAGATATTGATAACACACATAGAGTTAATGGTATTTCATAACTAATTGATTGAGCAGCAGCTCGTAGACCACCTAAAAAAGAATATTTATTATTGGAGCCATATCCTGACATAAGAAGGCCGACAGGAGCTATACTTGAAATAGCAATCCATAAAAAAACACCGATACTTAGATCGGCTAAAACAAGATGATCCCCAAAAGGAATTACTAAATAACTTAATAAAACGGATATTACTGCTATAGATGGTCCAATACTGAATAAACGAGTATCTCCTCTAGATGGAAGAAGATTCTCTTTGAAAAGTAATTTGGTACCATCTGCTAGAGCTTGAAGAATTCCCAAAGGTCCTGCGTATTCAGGACCAATACGTTGTTGTATACCTGCAGATATTTCTCTTTCTAACCAAACAATTACTAGTACACCTATTGTGATTCCTAATACAGGAGTAAAAATAGGGATAAGCATCCATATGATCCCATAGACCTCTTTTAAGGATTCCAATCTAGAAAAAGAATTGATAGCTTGTACTTCTGTTGTATCCATTATCATTTTAACGATCAACTTCTCCCATAATGATATCTATACTACCTAGTATCGTCATAATATCAGCCAATTTCATCCTTTTAACTAACTGAGGAAGAATTTGCAAATTAATAAATCCTGGCGGTCTAATTTTATATCGCCAAGGAAAAACACCCTTATCTCCTATCAGAAAAATTCCCAATTCTCCCTTTGGTGCTTCAACTCTCACATAAAGTTCTTGCTTCGACAATTCAAAAGTCGGAGAAGGTTTTTTACTAATGAATCGATAATCAAACTCATTCCATACAGTATCTTTTGCTCTATCAAAGCGGCGTATTTCTAAATTTTCATAGGGCCCTCCCGGAATTCCTTCTAGCGCCTGTTGAATAATTTTTATGGATTCCGTCATTTCACTGATTCGTACTAAATAACGAGCTAATGAATCCCCCTCTTTTTGCCATTGGACTTCCCAATCAAATTCGTCGTAACACTCATAATGATCAACTTTACGAAGATCCCATTGTATTCCGGAAGCTCGTAGCATAGGTCCCGACAAACCCCAATTTATTGCTTCCTCTCCACCAATAATGCCTACTCCTTCAACTCGTTCTAAAAAAATGGGATTCCGTGTAATAAGCTTTTGATATTCGGCAATTCCTGTTAAAAAATAATCGCAAAAATCCAAACATTTATCTATCCAGCCATGAGGTAAATCAGCAGCGACTCCTCCAATACGAAAAAAATTGTGCATCATTCGCATACCGGTGGCAGCTTCGAATAGGTCATATATCAATTCTCTTTCTCGAAAAATATAGAAGAAAGGAGTCTGTGCTCCAATATCTGCCATAAAAGGGCCAAGCCATAACAAATGTGAAGCTATACGACTTAACTCCAACATAATGACTCTGATATAACTGGCCCTTTTAGGGACTTGAATATTCCCTAATTGTTCTGGCGCATTTACAGTTATTGCTTCTGTGAACATAGTAGCTAAATAATCCCAACGTGTTACATAAGGCAAATATTGTATAATTGTTCGATTTTCCGCAATTTTTTCCATACCTCTGTGTAAATAACCCAATATTGGTTCACAGTCAATAACATCTTCACCATCTAGAGTAACAATGAGTCGAAGAACACCATGCATTGATGGGTGGTGAGGTCCCATATTGACTATCATGAGGTCTTTTCTTGTAGCTGGTACAGTCATAGGTTTTTCCTGATTCATTCTTCCATGAATTGCTGAAAGCGAAAAGAAGTTCATCAAACTTTAAGCGAATAATTCAAACTAACTATTCAAATTAACGAGTTTTTCTCTCTCTAATATCCAACTGTCCTATTAATTCTTTATAACGTGCTCTGTTTTTTTTTGACAAATAAGCCAGCAGCCGTTGACGTTTTCCCAGAATTTTACGCAGACCTCTCTGAGATAAATAGTCTTTTTTGTGTAATTCCAAATGTGAAGTAAGTCTCCGTATCTTGTTGGTGAAACTTACTACTTGAAATTCAACGGATCCACTATTTTCTTTGTTTTCTTCTTGTTCTTGCAAAATAATTGAAATAAATGCATTTTTTACCATAAAAGAATTTCACACTCCCCTTTTTACAGATATTTATTTATTGATCAGTAATAATAGTAATAATAATGTAAGAAATTTTAATTTTAATGTAGTATACACAATAATCAAAAATTTTTTATAGATTCTTTTTTTTTCAATGCGCATTAATGAATCCTTTTTTGGAGTTCATTTGTATAGTCATACAAAAAGACGATACCAAATCGTTTAGTACGAAGATTCTGTTGATTAATTTATAGCTTTAATTTTGACGCCATTTACTTATCCTAGAGGGGGATGTAAGACAGGACATATGAGCATCATAGATAGAAAACTCAAAAAATTTAAATCAGGGGTACATATATATCCTTAACATACTCAAGCGGCTCCCATTATTGGTATCAAACCAATAGCGATTCATACAAGCTAAATCTTCTAATCGATAATTAGGCCAAAAAAAGAACTTTAATTGAATTAATTCATTTTTTTTTCGGTCAAATTTTTGACTTTCATCCAAAAATTGACTCCAATTTTTTATCTTGTTCTCCTTGGAAAATGTTTTATTTCTATGCACATCATTCTGATTCTTTAAATTCAAATTGAAAGAAATTAGAATTCGCAATTCTCTACGACGTCTAGATGATAAAATTTTTTCCGGAACAAGCAAATCATAATTATTTTTGTCTTTATTTAGAGTTTTTATTTTATGTCTTGTAATGGATTCATCAAAATTATTCTTAGCAACATTTTTTGGGTTTCGGTATCTTTGATTACTTTGGTGCTTACTTTTATGAACCAATGAAATACCTATGATTTGATACATAAAAAACTGCCCGTCATTTTTGACAGATAGACGGGTAGGTTCCATAATTAATATTCCCTTTTTCGTTAATTGTGTAAGATTTAAACGCCTTCTCATTATATCCAGATTCATTTCTTTCCTTTGAATATAGGATATAGTAATTTTTCTTACATTTATGAGGCTAATCAGGAGACCATATATCTGGATATTATTCATCATTTTTTGATTCAATTGATTCAAACGTCCAGTCCATCTTAATTGCAAAGGAAAATCCCCTTTAAGGAATACTTTTAGTTTTTCGATCGATTCTAAAAAATATTCCTCAATATTGTTTTGATTCTTTAATTCAAAATATTGTTTTGAATTTGATGGGCTAGAATTTAAAAAATATTCATCTGCCTCTTGCTTTTCTTTGATATTTGGATTTTCGCTAAAATTTGGATTTATATTCAAATTAAAAAGAAGTAAGTTGCTTGGGATAAACCAAGGTTTCTCTTTATATTTATGATAAAGTATTAAAAACTCTGGAAATACAAAAACTTTCGGATTCGATATGAAGTGATTTAAGATTAAGAAGTTTTCATTCATTCCCATCCAATCAAAAGACATCCCCGTCCAATCAAAAAAGACCTTTTTATAATTGATTTCGGAATTGGATTTAATCGGAAGATAAAAAAGACCATTATTATGAGAATTATCCCTTATATTAGGTTCAACCTGAATATTTGTATTAAATTGCCAACCCAAATATTTTCTATCTTTATTTTTTTCCATATATATAATATCACTTTTTTCTAGATAATTCTTGATAGGAATATTCTTGAGGATGTTAAAATTCTTGATAGGAATATTCTTGAGTATGTTAAAAAAAGTTTCTTTATTTTTGGTGGAATTTTCTTGCTTCTTTATTGTTTCTAATGATGCTCTATAAATATCAGACTTATTTTGAGTTTCAGAATTAATATATTTATATGAGAAAAAATCATATCTATAGTTTTTTTGAAAATTCTCCTCTTTATTTGGTAATAAATATACTTTCAAATTTTGTTTTTTTTTGTAATCGTATAATGGGCCTTTTTCATAGGAATGCCATTTCTCTAAATCATCATTTTGAGACATATGGCATTGATTTATTTGATTTCGCCATTTTTGTGGGACTAATGTAGACCATGTAATCTGAGATAAATCATATTGATAATGACTTCTTAACCAGTTTTTCCATGGATTCTTTT